ATTAAAAAATCGAGTTTCTTTTCGCAAAGCAATGAAAAAGGCTATAGAATTAACTGAACAAGCAGATACAAAAGGAATTCAAGTGCAAATTGCAGGACGTATTGACGGAAAAGAAATTGCGCGTGTTGAATGGATCAGAGAGGGTAGGGTTCCACTACAAACCATTCGAGCTAAAATTGATTATTGTTCCTATACAGTTCGAACGATCTATGGGGTATTAGGCATCAAAATTTGGATATTTATAGACGGGGAATAATAAACCTTTATTTGCCTTTCCATTCTATCCAGCGATGGAACAAAAAATGATAAATTCGTTTCTTCTTTTTCTTTTCTGTTCAATAAAAAAAAATGAAAAATTATAATTCTATAGGGTTGAATAAAAATTCAATTAATCTTTTGATAAAATTGCTATGCTTAGTGTGTGACTCGTTGGTTTTTTGAGGGTTAGTATAAAAAACCAGCCCCATAGTATAAACAAATAACTATAGAAGTAATAACCAACTCATCACTTCGTATTATCTGGATCCAAAGAACCAGTCAAGATATGATATATTGTTCATATTGTTGTAGCAACTGAAATCTTTTTTTATTAAAAAAATATGCTTCTAAGTTGTCAATCGAAATAAAAAAATAAAGGGTATGGATAAATGGAAGGATGAGAGAAAGAAAGAAAAAGAATATTGATGATATATAATTCCAATATGTAAGGTCTATGAGTCATCTCAGAAAAAGCTGTGTAATAAAGCATCAATACGGATTCATCATTAAATGGATCTACTCATCGAACAAAAAATAAAGAGCTTCGAGCCAATAAAGACTAAGAATATTGACTCAAGAACTAATAGCTCCATTGTAGAATTGAGACCTAACCATAAAGTAAGAAGCGATGGGAACGATGGAACCTGTGAATTCAAAAGATTCTAGTGAAAATGAATTCGAATGATTCATTGATCGGGATGGCGGAACCGACCAGAGACCAATTTATCTATTCGGAAAAGTTATGAACTAATGATAGAACTGAAATATAAATTGAAAGAGTAAATATTCGCCCGCGAAAACTTTATTTTCTTGATTTTCTTGGATTGCTAAATTTGGGTGAATCCAATACGATAAAGAGTAAAACAAAAGAAAGAATAGTTATTTAATATATTTAGTTATCTATACAAACAAGATATACAAATTAATAATAGATTTGATCTAGATTAAATGAAATCCATGATTCAGTATATTATTTATTAAATACATGTATATCTTAATTCAAATTATATTATATCTGAATATCTGAATTCAAAATCTTTAATTTGAATTCATTTTATTCGCGAGGAGCTGGATGAGAAGAAACTCTCACGTCCGGTTCTGTAGTAGAGATGGAATTCAAAACAAACCATCAACTATAACCCCAAAAGAACCAGATTCCGTAAACAACATAGAGGAAGAATGAAGGGAATATCTTATCGAGGTAATCATATTTGTTTTGGTAAATACGCTCTTCAGGCACTTGAACCCGCTTGGATCACATCTAGACAAATAGAAGCGGGTCGACGAGCAATGACACGAAATGCACGTCGTGGTGGAAAAATATGGGTCCGTATATTTCCAGATAAACCAGTTACAGTAAGACCCGCAGAAACACGTATGGGTTCAGGTAAAGGCTCTCCCGAATATTGGGTAGCTGTTGTTAAACCAGGTCGAATCCTTTATGAAATGGGTGGAGTAACAGAAAATATAGCTAGAAGGGCTATTTCAATAGCAGCGTCCAAAATGCCTATACGAGCTCAATTCATCATTTCGGGATAAAAAAGAAATAGGCCTTGGGTAAAAAAAAAATAGCGGGTGCAGGTTTCTTTTTTTGGACAAACAATATTTCTTTTTTTCTTCGACCTTTGTATTGTAAAAAACAGATAAAAAAAATGATATGATTCAACCTCAGACCCATTTGAATGTAGCAGATAACAGCGGGGCTAGAGAATTGATGTGTATTAGAATCATAGGAGCTAGCAATCGTCGATATGCTCATATTGGTGACGTTATTGTTGCTGTGATCAAAGACGCAGTCCCAAACATGCCTCTAGAAAGATCAGAAGTGGTCAGAGCTGTAATTGTCCGTACTTGTAAAGAACTTAAACGTGACAACGGTATGATAATACGATATGATGACAATGCTGCAGTTGTGATTGATCAAGAAGGAAATCCAAAAGGAACTCGAGTTTTTGGTGCGATTGCCCGAGAATTGAGACAGTTCAATTTTACTAAAATAGTTTCATTAGCTCCCGAGGTATTATAAAATGAGACCACGATATGGTTATAGTAGGGTATTTAAAAGAAATAGATTAAGATTAATTTAGTAGATTTTGTCTCACGTATATACCTTTCAAAATTAATATTCATAAACAAATACGTAAAAAAAAAAAAAAAAAAAAGAAAAACATGTTGATTATATCCAAATTTGGAGGCACCAATAATTTTAATTAATCATGGGTAGTGATACTATTGCTGACAT